ATTCAATTCATGAATTAGCCACTAGCTACTATAGAATTTAGTACATGTACCTGTGTATATACTATCATGTACATATATACATGTATACATAGGGGCTTATTCAGGAACAAGAAATTTGATTTACCTAGGAAGCTTTGGTTATTTATATTTGATAAATCTCAATGCAATGAATTGTTTCAGGGACGCTCCTAATTGCTTTTCTTTTATTGATCCATCCGGACAAGATTCACTTGATTGATACATCAATCCGATATAAATCCAAGATATTTCATCGAATCATGCGATGAAGGGATTCGACTCGTACCCTAAACCGAATTCACTTAAAAAAAAAAAAAGAATCTTTTCGATTACTTGTCTACCCCTTTCCAGATTTAAGAGTTCTACATCATCCTTAAAGTTTGAATAAATCAAAAAAAAATTCTATCGTTTCCTAATTTCCTGGCTTAGCTTAGTGTTAGTGTGAGATAGGCATATCTCATCTTAATGATGAACGAATCAATGAGTGAAAATGGAAGAAATAGAAATGGAATGGGGTTTGCCCTTTTTCTGTCGTGTCGGACAAATCACTCCCTGACCCTGAGGGATCCTATACTCTCTATACTCTGTTATATATATATATTATGGTTCATGAATGAACAACTAAAAAATTCTACAAATTCTATGGAATCGTCGAAGCAAGAAAGATTCTTCGGATCTAGTCATATCATTATATTGACAATTTCAAAAAACTGTTCATACTATGAGCGTAGTATGATGGCGATCGGGCAGGTATGCCCCTATCGTCTAGTGGTTCAGGACATCTCTCTTTCAAGGAGGCAGCGGGGATTCGACTTCCCCTGGGGGTAGGACGAAAGGAAGTTGATCATGGATTATCAATAAGCCTAGAATTGATTCTTCCTGGGTCGATGCCCGAGCGGTTAATGGGGACGGACTGTAAATTCGTTGGCGATATGTCTACGCTGGTTCAAATCCAGCTCGGCCCAATAATTCGCCGATCCATGAGTATGATATAACCAATTTGTCCTCCAGAAATGCCTGCTATAGAGCAATAAAGAGTCCTTTTTTTTCATTGATGATTCTCAATCGATTTGGCAATAACCACAGGATTGCTAGTAATCTGTGTCACTCTCACTATAGTCCATATCCATGTAGCTATCAGTATATCACTCGTCTTTCTGTTACAACACGGCGATTTTCAATTAAATAGAAAGAAAGGGCTCGAATGAAATGTTAAGAATATATATGTATGCTGTACACCTCATTTCCCCGGGATTGTAGTTTAATTGGTCAGAGCACCGCCCTGTCAAGGCGGAAGCTGCGGGTTCGAGCCCCGTCAGTCCCGACCTAGAGTCCGATGAATCCATCGATTCATCTCTCCATTTTCTGTGAAGAGCGGGGACAAAGAAAAGGATTTCATTCCCAGTGGTGGATCCTTATTTCCTTCGTGTTTTTTGTTTCGCATTTCTCATCGGACAAATACAGTAATTTCCATTACTTCAACTAATACCGATTGATGGGGTAGAGACGTTTGTAGATTGATCAGTGGTATCGCCGATAATCTTTTTTTTTTCTTCCTATTTATTTTATTGGACCAGGAATCCCATTTTGGATTCGGTATGGATAAAAGATCTTCCTATGTTATACTATTCAATTCTCGACAATGAATCGATTTGATAGACCAGATATTGTTATTCATGATATTGATACGATTCAGTATCATCAGGATGCAATCCATCCCATTAAATTTACAGGAGAAAGACTTATCATCTCTATGGGATTAGATCCCGAGTTATTGCGAAGCAAAAAAAAACGATGAGATTATGGAAGTCAATATTCTCGCATTTATTGCTACTGCGCTGTTCATTCTAGTTCCTACTGCCTTTTTACTTATCATCTACGTAAAAACAGTCAGTCAAAGTGATTAATTTGAATGAAACTTGACTTATTAGTTCTTATCAACGATTGAAAAAATGAAAGAAAGAGACTCAAATTCCAAGTCTTAAATGAAACGATCGGGTTGGAGTCAGCAGTATATGAGATAGTATGGTAGAAAGGTTCATATAGTTCTTTCTACCACACTATCTATTATTGTAGAAAGATATGGGCTTGATATAGATCACACTACAATAAATATGTATCTACATACATATATGTACACGGAGATAGCACTCCAATTCTATTTCTTCGCTACATCCATCTGTATTGATCCCGATCAATCTGAAATAATTGAACACCAACTCTTCTAATTCCTAGGTTTCTTATTATTTTTTCAATATGAATCTTCCGGGATCCATTGAAACAATCAATGGAGGAAGAAGGGGGCATATATAAAAGAAAACAAGCCACTTTTTTTTAGCATTCCGAAGAAGTAATTGATTGAGCCATTAATAGATGATCCAAGGAGTTCTATAGTAACTTTTTCGGATTTGGAAAAGGAATAGTAGACACCACCGATTTTTCATGCTTGAACCATGACATGAGACGCGTCGACAAAGCATAAATAAGATTCCTAGGAGTATAAAATGGTAAGTATGCATGGATCACCCAACGCAAACAAGATCTTATTATGCGTAGTACCTCTTTGGACAACTACTATGTCTATGTCGCCTCAGTAGAAAGTACATATCTACGTAATAGCAGAACGGCTTCCTCTTTGAACAGTAAAGAAGGAAAGAAATCCAAAAAATAGATAGGGGTTGGTTGCTCTTCATTGTAATATCCATAAGTCTAGTAAGAGCCGGTTCATCAAAATAGAATCATTAGGAAGAATTCGGTTGGAAAAAATGTCTCATCATATATATCCCTTTTAGCTTCGAAATTCGAACATGGGAATCATTAAAATATTTGATAGAAAGGTTGTTGTTCGTATTGGATTCCAGTAGAATTTTGGAAATGGAGATATTTTTTTTTGTATTTAAAAACGCTTTGCAGAAGGATCTATTAAACAATTGATACAATTCGATTACTCAACTCACTTAGTAGTACCCCTAGAGTCCACTCCTTCCCCATACTACGAGTGAAAGGGAAAATGTAAAAACTACCATTAAAGCAGCCCAAGCGAGACTTACTATATCCATGTGAATCGTGTCCCCTATTTCTATGAATATGAAGGAATTATTCCATTATTGATCACTAATAATAATGGAATCAATGGTGCAGAGTCAAAATGGGATTTTGACCTAACGCTATTGATGAACCAATCCAATGAATACACTCGTAACAAGTTCCTATGTGATTTCTTTTCTGGTAAAAGAAAATCGGGAAGCACTAAGTACAAGCAAGATACACAGTTATCCCCTTAGAAGTCTCACAGTAATGTTACTAATGGAACATGTAGGAATAGTAAGACCTATTGTCTCTTTTGTTGCCTTTCCTAAACAAAAAGCATAAAATCTAGATATAGATATACCATCAAGATAGATAAACTATCTATCCCATATCCCTATCTCCCATCTAAGCCTTACTGTCTCCACTTCTATGAAACAATTGGGAGACACCCTATTCCATTCTTGGCAGGGTTACCCAAAAGAACGAATTTTTTTCCGCTTTAGTCTATAAAAAAAAAAAGCCAATCACCCATACAATCAATATTAATTGAAAGCCCGAGCACTCAGAAACTTTCGTGAATCCGTCTGGATACAAAGTATCCTCAGTTCTTTCCACAACTCCTGATTTGATTTGATTCCCCACCAGCCTACCCAATCTAATCTAATCCAAGACTCAATCAGTAAACATTTGGTTTTGGAAGAAATAATTGAAAGTCCTTTACTTTATAGAATAGAACCCCCTCCCCTGGATTCTGAAAATCCAGGATCGACATTCCTAGTGCTTTACCTCTGCTTCCGCCGGGCAATAATTTGGCGAGTTCTGTTAGCAGGGTAAGAGATTCCGAATCTTTTATTGATCAGGCGACACCCGGATTTGAACTGGGGAGAAAGGATTTGCAGTCCCCCGCCTTACCACTCGGCCATGCCGCCAAAACGATACAATATATATATATATATGGAAATATTCTGGGGAATTACTGAACCTTTTTTCTTTTTTTGATTGGATCCCGTTGTTTTGTATAGTATTAGTATTTCAAAACACACAACAAACACCTAAAAACTTCCCTTTTTCTATTGAAAGAGAAAAGTGGATTTCCAGCCACAGAATCAAAAATTCAGGGCAAATTGGAACCATTAACTATTGACTGTGAATTCATGAATGGTTCTTGGACTTGGATCTCCAATTTTGTTTCCTTAATAGGATAAGAAAATCAAATTGATATACGATTAATCAGTCTCAATTCTTTTCCATAATCAACCCTTTTCAATTCAATTTCAATTATAACAACAATTATGTGTATATGTAAACCCCAGAACAGAAATTGTTACACAGATACCTAGTAAGGTATCTACATATCCCTATAGGAAATCGTCGTGCTTGAATTTTTCATTGAATCTATTGAATATCAAATCGATATTTGGGTATAGCACGACCTGTGTTGTGTTGCCTCAAGGGAACTTCGATAAAAGATGGGATATACGGATAGCTAGATAGCTATATCTACATGTACCTAATAAATACGACTTCTATTACGCAACCCAATCATATTCTACTAATTCTACTAACAAAAGAAAGGGGTAGAAATATCTCTCCGCGAATCATTTGCTGAACAACGGAATCAATGAAATTAAGTGTTAAAATCAAAGTCAACTCTATACTGTTCTTGATTATTCTGTCTTTATCTCATTCATAGAGAACGGATTCAATCCTGAATCCATTTATGGTACCCAATTTGATCGTAATATCATAATAATAGGTAGAAATTGGATCCATTTTGTTTGATATTCTATACAAGACTCCATAAGTCTATAAGTGGCATAATTTTGTTCTCAGGAATGTTTTATCAATTCATTTCCATTTGTATCTGTCGCAAATTCGAATTTGAGTAAAAAATTTTCTTTATCTCTCCATCCGTACGTATTTCATACATTATAGATATGGGGTTGGATAAA